GCTAGCGTAGCTTAAGTAAAGCATAACACTGAAGATGTTAAGATGAGCCCTAGAAAGCTCCGAGAGCATAAAGGCTTGGTCCTGACTTAGCCATCAACTCCAACTAAACTTTCACATGCAAGTATCCGCACCCCTGTGAGAATGCCCCACAACCTCCTGAATTGGAGGCGAGGAGCTGGTATCAGGCACAAACCTTTTGCCCACGACGCCTTGCTTAGCCACACCCCCAAGGGAACTCAGCAGTGATAAACATTAAGCCATAAGTGAAAGCTTGACTTAGTTAATGTTAAGAGGGCCGGTAAATCTCGTGCCAGCCACCGCGGTTATACGAGAGACCCAAGTCGATGGCCCTCGGCGTAAAGAGTGGTTAGGAGACATCCCAAAACTAAAGGTGAATAACTTCAAAGCTGTTATACGCTCATGAAGTCAAGAAACTCAACTACGAAAGTGACTATATGGATCCTGAACCCACGAAAGCTATGGCACAAACTGGGATTAGATACCCCACTACGCTTAGCCCTAAACATAGATATAAATCTACTTATTTTATCCGCCTGGGAACTACGAGCATCAGCTTAAAACCCAAAGGACTTGGCGGTGCTTTAGATCCACCTAGAGGAGCCTGTTCTAGAACCGATAATCCCCGTTAAACCTCACCTTTCCTTGTCTTTTTCCGCCTATATACCGCCGTCGTCAGCTTACTCTGTGAAGAACCTGCAGTAGGCGCAATCGGTACAGCCCAAAACGCCAGGTCGAGGTGTAGCGAATGGAAAGGGAAGAAATGGGCTACATTCAATATTTTATTGAACACGGACGACACCCTGAAAAAAGTGTCTGAAGGAGGATTTAGCAGTAAGCAGAGAATAGAGAGCCCTGCTGAAACTGGCCCTGAAGCGCGCACACACCGCCCGTCACTCTCCCCGAGCTAATAAACTCTTTTTAACTAAAAAATAAAACCTGTAAAGGGGAGGCAAGTCGTAACATGGTAAGTGTACCGGAAGGTGCACTTGGATAAACTCATGGTATAGCTTAACACTAAAGCATCTCCTTTACACCGAGATGATACTCGTGCGAATCGAGTTACCTTGAAGCCCAATAGCTAGCCCAACCCCTTAAACCCAATTAATCCCCCTTAATAACCCCAAAGACACCAAAAACACAAAACAAACCATTTTTCCCTCTCAGTATAGGAGATAGAAAAGAGTCTCGGCGCAATAGAGAAAGTACCGCAAGGGAAAGCTGAAAGAGAAATGAAACAACCCAGTAAAAGCCTGAAAAAGCAAAGACTAAACCTCGTACCTTTTGCATCATGATTTAGCTAGCAATACTTAAGCAAAGAATACTTTAGTTTAAAACCCCGAAACTAGGTGAGCTACCCCAAGACAGCCTATAATAAGGGCGCACCCTTCTCTGTGGCAAAAGAGTGGGAAGATCTTCGAGTAGCGGTGACAGACCTATCGAACCTAGTTATAGCTGGTTGCTTGGAAGATGGATAGAAGTTCAGCCTTTTAGGTTCTTTCCTCAACCGGTTCACCCAAACCCGCCAATAAGAAACTAGAAGAGTTAGTCAAAGGGGGTACAGCCCCTTTGAAAAAGGACACAACCTTCCCAGGAGGTTAAGGATCATAATAAACAAGGTCGGACATTTAGGTGGGCCTAAAAGCAGCCATCCTTAAAAAAAGCGTTACAGCTTGAGTTTCAAATTTTGACCTTAGATTCGGACAATTAATTCCCAACCCCTAACTTTACCAAGCCATCCCATGCCCCTTCATGGGAGTGATCCTGCTAATATGAGTAATAAGAGAGTTATGACTCTCTCCCTGGCACGAGTGTACATCGGAACGAACCCCCACCGAAAATTAACGACCCCAACAGAAGAGGGCACTGGAACACACACATTAAAACCAGAAAAATCTCCATGAATGAACCGTTAACCCCACACTGGAGTACCTGAAGGGAAAGGCTCAAAAGGAAAGAAGGAACTCGGCAAACACCTCAAGCCTCGCCTGTTTACCAAAAACACCGCCTCTTGCAAAATCGACGAATAAGAGGTCCCGCCTGCCCAGTGACTTTTATGTTTAACGGCCGCGGTATTTTGACCGTGCAAAGGTAGCGCAATCACTTGTCTTTTAAATGGAGACCTGTATGAATGGCACCACGAGGGCTTAACTGTCTCCTTTCCTAGGCCAATGAAATTGATTTCCCCGTGCAGAAGCGGGGATAGTGTCATAAGACGAGAAGACCCTATGGAGCTTTAGACACCAAGGCAGCCTACGTTAAGCACTGTCTGACATGACCCAAAACTAGGTAATCCCTGCCCTAATGTCTTCGGTTGGGGCGACCCTGGGGAAATAAATAACCCCCATGAGGAGTGGAAGCATGCTTCCAGAACCAAGAGCAACCGCTGTAAGGACCAGAACTTCTGACCACCAGATCCGGCAAAGCCGATCAGCGGACCGAGTTACCCTAGGGATAACAGCGCAATCCCCTTTTAGAGTCCATATCGACAAGGGGGTTTACGACCTCGATGTTGGATCAGAACATCCTAATGTGCAGCCGCTATTAAGGGTTCGTTTGTTCAACGATTAAAGTCCTACGTGATCTGAGTTCAGACCGGAGTAATCCAGGTCAGTTTCTATCTATGATGTGGCCTTTTCTAGTACGAAAGGACCGAGAAGAAGAGGCCAATGTCTTTGATACGCCTTACCCCCACCTAACGAAATCAACTAAAATAGGTAAAAGGGCATATACCCAAAGCTGAAGATCACAGCTTGTTGGGGTGGCAGAGCCCGGTAATTGCAAAAGGTTTAAGCCCTTTCAACAGAGGTCCAAATCCTCTCCCCAACAATGATCTCTTTTCTTATTATTCATATCCTCAACCCTCTTGCCTATATCGTACCCGTACTGCTAGCCGTAGCTTTCCTCACCCTGGTCGAACGAAAAGTTTTGGGCTACATGCAACTTCGAAAAGGACCTAACATTGTTGGGCCTTATGGTCTACTACAGCCAATTGCAGATGGTGTAAAACTTTTTATTAAAGAGCCCGTACGCCCTTCCACTTCCTCCCCCATCCTCTTCCTCCTTGCCCCAATACTCGCATTGACCCCAGCCCTACTCTTGTGAACCCCTCTACCGATACCATACCCAGTTACAGATCTAAACCTTGGCATCCTCTTTATTCTTGCAATCTCTAGCCTTGCGGTTTATTCAATTCTGGGGTCAGGGTGAGCATCCAATTCAAAATATGCCCTAATTGGGGCCCTCCGGGCCGTCGCACAAACAATCTCTTATGAAGTTAGCCTCGGACTCATTCTCCTAAGCGCAATCATCTTCACGGGGGGATTCACCCTGCAGACCTTTAGTGTAGCCCAAGAAAGTATCTGATTAATTTTTCCAGCCTGACCCCTAGCAGCAATGTGGTATATTTCTACCCTAGCCGAAACCAACCGGGCACCCTTTGATCTTACAGAAGGTGAATCCGAACTCGTATCTGGCTTCAACGTTGAGTATGCTGGTGGTCCATTTGCCCTCTTTTTTCTAGCAGAGTACGCCAACATCCTCCTAATAAATACCCTCTCCGCCGCCCTGTTTCTTGGAGCCTCACACATTCCCCTTTTCCCAGAGCTAACAACAGTCAACCTAATAACAAAAGCAGCCCTCCTCTCCCTCCTCTTCCTATGAGTCCGAGCCTCTTACCCCCGATTCCGGTACGATCAACTTATGCACCTAATCTGGAAAAACTTTCTGCCGATTACCCTTGCCTTTGTTATTTGACACCTCGCACTTCCAACCGCTTTCGCCGGACTACCCCCCCAACTATGGCGGTTAAGGAGCTGTGCCTGAAGCTAAAGGCCACTTTGATAGAGTGAAACATGAGGGTTAAAGTCCCTCCACCTCCTTAGAAAGAAGGGATTTGAACCCTAGCTGAAGAGATCAAAACTCTTAGTGCTTCCACTACACCACTTCCTAGTTAGGTCAGCTAATTTAAGCTTTTGGGCCCATACCCCAAATATGTTGGTTAAAATCCATCCCTCACTAATGAACCCTTACATTTTAACCACCCTCCTACTTGGCCTCGGCCTTGGGACCACAATTACCTTTGCAAGCTCCCACTGACTTCTTGCATGAATGGGGTTAGAAATAAATACACTAGCCATCATCCCCCTTATGGCCCAACATCACCACCCCCGAGCAGTAGAAGCAGCGACGAAGTATTTCCTAACACAAGCTGCAGCAGCAGCCATGATTTTGTTTGCAAGTACAACTAATGCATGACTGACAGGCCAGTGGGAGATTCAACATATAACCCACCCGGTCCCCATTGCTCTTATTACCATAGCCCTTGCCCTCAAAATTGGCCTTGCTCCAGTCCATTCTTGATTACCAGAAGTTCTTCAAGGTCTAAACCTCACCACTGGCCTTATCCTCTCAACCTGACAGAAGCTTGCACCTTTCGCGCTCCTCCTACAACTTCACCCTTCAAGCTCAACAATACTTATTGCCCTAGGAATAGCATCAGCTCTTGTAGGTGGCTGAGGCGGCCTAAACCAGACACAATTGCGAAAAATCCTAGCCTACTCCTCCATCGCACACCTTGGCTGAATAATTCTTATTTTACAATTTGCACCCTCCCTAACCCTCCTCACCCTCTTAACTTATATTCTTATGACATTTTCAACCTTCCTTGTCTTTAAGTTCAACAGCGCGACAACGATTAATTCCCTGGCCACCTCCTGAGCTAAAACCCCAGCAATTACGTGCTTAACCCCTCTTATTTTATTGTCCCTAGGAGGTCTCCCTCCCCTAACCGGCTTTATGCCAAAATGATTAATTCTGCAAGAATTAACTAAGCAGGACCTTGTACCAACAGCCACCCTTGCCGCCCTAAGTGCCCTCCTTAGCCTATACTTCTATCTTCGCCTTCCTTATGCTCTTGCCCTCACCATGGCCCCCAACATAATTTCAGGTTTAACCCCCTGACGTATTCCCGCCCTACAAGCCACCCTTCCATTAGCGGCCTCCGCAACAGCAACCATGCTTCTCTTACCACTGACTCCCTCCCTCCTAGCACTTATTACACTTTAGGGACTTAGGTTAGAACAGTAGACCAAGGGCCTTCAAAGCCCTATGCGAGGGTGCGACCCCCTCAGACCCTAGCCCCGCACAGGTTCTTTAGGTTAACACAGTAGACCGTGAGCTTCCCAAGCTTAACGTGAGGGTGCAAACCCCTCAGGCCCTAATAAGACTTGCGGGACACTACCCCACATCTCTTGTATGCAAAACAAACACTTTAATTAAGCTAAAGCCTTACTAGATAGGCAGGCCTCGATCCTACAAGCTCTTAGTTAACAGCTAAGCGCCCAAACCAGCGAGCATCCATCTACTTCTTACCCCGCCTGTTCAGGCGGAAGGCGGGGTAAGAAAGCCCCGGTCGATACTACTCGACTACTCCGGATTTGCAATCCGGCGTGTAAAACACCTCAGAGCTTGATAGGAAGAGGACTCAAACCTCTGTGCATGGGGCTACAATCCACCGCTTAAAAACTCAGCCATCCTACCTGTGGCAATCACACGTTGACTATTCTCAACCAACCATAAAGATATTGGCACCCTTTATTTAGTATTCGGAGCCTGAGCCGGGATAGTAGGAACGGCCCTCAGCTTACTCATCCGGGCTGAGCTAAGCCAGCCCGGCGCTCTCCTTGGAGACGACCAAATTTATAATGTAATCGTTACAGCCCATGCTTTCGTAATAATTTTCTTTATAGTAATGCCCATCATAATCGGCGGATTTGGGAACTGGCTGATCCCCCTAATGATCGGGGCACCAGACATGGCCTTTCCTCGAATAAATAACATGAGTTTCTGACTTCTCCCCCCTTCATTTCTTCTTCTCCTCGCCTCATCAGGGGTAGAAGCAGGTGCCGGAACCGGTTGAACAGTTTACCCACCCCTGGCGGGAAACCTGGCCCACGCCGGGGCCTCCGTAGACCTAACTATCTTCTCCCTTCACTTAGCCGGTATTTCCTCTATTCTAGGTGCAATCAACTTTATTACAACCATCATTAACATGAAACCCCCAGCCATTTCACAATACCAAACACCCCTCTTTGTCTGAGCTGTACTCATTACCGCAGTACTACTTCTTCTTTCCCTGCCCGTCCTAGCTGCCGGAATTACAATGCTCCTTACAGATCGAAATCTAAACACCACCTTCTTTGACCCGGCAGGAGGGGGGGACCCCATTCTGTACCAACACTTATTCTGATTCTTCGGTCACCCAGAAGTTTATATTCTTATTTTACCCGGGTTTGGAATAATTTCACACATTGTTACCTACTATTCAGGCAAAAAAGAGCCTTTCGGTTACATGGGTATGGTCTGAGCTATAATAGCAATTGGCCTCCTGGGGTTTATTGTTTGAGCACATCACATGTTCACAGTAGGTATGGACGTTGACACCCGAGCATATTTTACCTCTGCTACAATGATTATTGCCATCCCCACAGGTGTAAAAGTCTTTAGCTGACTCGCCACTCTTCACGGGGGGTCAATTAAATGAGAAACCCCTCTTCTTTGAGCCCTTGGCTTTATTTTCTTATTTACTGTTGGCGGCCTAACCGGGATCGTCTTGGCGAACTCATCCTTAGATATTGTTCTACATGATACATACTATGTTGTAGCTCACTTCCACTACGTCCTTTCTATGGGAGCCGTATTTGCAATTGTTGCAGCCTTCGTACACTGATTTCCCCTTTTTACAGGATATACCCTCCACTCTACATGAACAAAAATTCACTTCGGAGTAATATTTGTAGGGGTAAATCTTACTTTCTTCCCCCAACACTTCCTTGGTCTGGCCGGAATGCCTCGTCGATATTCAGACTACCCCGATGCCTACACCCTGTGAAACACAGTCTCTTCAATTGGATCCTTAATTTCACTAGTAGCTGTAATTATGTTCTTATTTATTATTTGAGAAGCATTCGCCGCAAAACGTGAAGTTCTCGCCGTAGAGCTAACAATAACAAACGTCGAATGACTGCATGGCTGCCCACCACCCTACCACACATTTGAGGAGCCTGCCTTTGTTCAAGTGCAGGGGAAGTAACGAGAAAGGGAGGAGTTGAACCCCCATGAACTGGTTTCAAGCCAACCACATAGCCGCTCTGCCACTTTCTTAATAAGATATTAGTAAAATAGATCATTACACCGCCTTGTCGAGGCCGAATTGCGGGTTAGACTCCCGCGTATCTTACAGCTAATGGCACATCCCTCACAACTAGGTTTTCAAGACGCAGCTTCACCTGTTATAGAAGAACTTCTACACTTCCATGACCATGCTTTAATAATTGTTTTCCTAATTAGCACCCTCGTGCTTTACATTATGATTGCTATGGTATCCACAAGCTTAACAAACAAATATATTCTAGATTCCCAAGAAATTGAGGTAATCTGAACAGTTCTGCCCGCCGTTATTTTAATCTTAATTGCACTCCCCTCCCTACGAATTCTTTATCTAATAGACGAAATTAACGACCCCCACCTAACTATTAAAGCCATCGGCCACCAATGATACTGAAGCCACGAGTATACAGATTATGAAGAATTAGGGTTTGACGCCTATATGATTCCCACCCAAGACCTGGCCCCTGGACAGTTCCGACTTCTAGAAACAGACCATCGAATAGTCGTCCCAATAGAAGCACCCGTTCGAGTGCTTGTAACCGCCGAAGATGTCCTTCACTCCTGAGCAGTTCCCGCCCTCGGCGTTAAAATAGACGCTGTACCGGGCCGTCTCAACCAAACAGCATTCATCGCATCTCGCCCCGGTGTATACTATGGACAATGCTCCGAAATTTGCGGAGCAAACCACAGCTTTATACCTATCGTTGTAGAAGCAGTCCCCCTAAAACACTTTGAAGACTGATCCACCCTACTGCTAGAAGACGCCTCGCTAAGAAGCTGAATCGGGAATAGCGTTAGCCTTTTAAGCTAAAGACTGGAGACCCCCCAACCTCCCTTGGCGACATGCCCCAGCTCAATCCGTCCCCTTGACTTGCAATCTTTTTGTTCTCGTGACTGGTTTTTTTAACTGTAATCCCCCCTAAAGTTCTAGCACACACGTTTTCAAACGAACCTACCTCCCAAAGTACAGAAACCCCACAAACAACGCCCTGAGCCTGACCATGACACTAAGCTTTTTTGACCAATTTATAAGCCCATCTCTTCTAGGCATTCCGCTAATAGCACTAGCACTAGTGCTCCCCTGAGTTTTGTTCCCTATGCCCTCTCCTCAGTGGTTAACTAATCGCGTACTAACACTGCAAGGCTGATTTATTAACCGATTTACCCAGCAGCTTCTTCTGCCTCTTAACCTACCAGGTCACAAATGAGCCGCCTTACTGACCTCTCTTATGGTCTTTCTATTAACAATTAATATGCTTGGTTTATTACCATACACTTTTACACCAACAACTCAACTATCACTAAACATGGGGCTTGCAGTACCCTTCTGGCTAGCGACTGTCTTAATCGGCCTTCGAAATCAGCCAACGGTTGCACTAGGACATCTTCTACCAGAAGGTACTCCCCCTCTTCTTATTCCCGTGCTAATTATTATCGAAACAATTAGCCTGTTTATCCGACCCCTCGCACTAGGTGTACGACTTACTGCTAACCTCACAGCAGGCCACCTTCTAATCCAATTAATTGCAACTGCTGCCTTCGTCTTAGCATCTTCAATGCCAACCGTTGCCCTACTAACCACCGCCGTCCTATTTTTGCTTACACTCTTAGAAGTAGCCGTCGCTATAATTCAAGCCTATGTCTTTGTACTTCTCCTTAGCCTCTACCTACAAGAAAACGTTTAATGGCCCATCAAGCACACGCATACCACATAGTTGACCCCAGCCCCTGACCATTAACAGGCGCAGTAGCTGCCCTGCTAATGACTTCTGGCCTTGCAATTTGATTCCACTACAACTCTACCGTTTTGATAACCCTAGGCACTATCCTTCTTCTATTAACAATATACCAGTGATGACGAGACATCGTCCGAGAAGGAACATTCCAAGGCCACCACACCCCTCCCGTCCAAAAAGGCCTCCGCTACGGGATAATTCTCTTTATTACATCAGAAGTTTTCTTCTTTTTAGGCTTCTTCTGGGCCTTCTACCACTCCAGCCTTGCCCCTACTCCAGAACTCGGGGGATGTTGACCCCCAGCAGGAATTACCACCCTAGACCCATTTGAAGTCCCACTACTTAACACAGCTGTACTCCTCGCCTCTGGTGTAACAGTCACCTGAGCCCACCACAGCATTATAGAAGGCGAACGAAAACAAGCTATTCAATCCCTCACACTAACAATTCTTCTCGGGTTTTATTTTACATTTCTCCAAGGACTAGAATATTATGAAGCCCCCTTCACTATTGCAGATGGGGTATACGGCTCAACTTTCTTTGTAGCAACCGGTTTCCACGGATTACATGTCATTATTGGATCCACCTTTCTGGCCATCTGCCTACTTCGCCAAATCCACTTCCACTTCACAGCAACCCACCACTTCGGGTTCGAGGCGGCTGCTTGATACTGACATTTCGTAGACGTTGTCTGACTATTCCTCTACATCTCCATCTACTGATGAGGCTCTTAATCTTTGTAGTACAAGTGCTAAATATGAGTGACTTCCACTCACCCGGTCTTGGTTAAAGCCCAAGGAAAGATACATGACCAACCTTATTACAACATGCATCATTATTGCCGTGACCCTATCTACAATTCTTGCTATTGTTTCCTTTTGACTGCCACAAATAATGCCTGACTACGAGAAGCTCTCCCCCTACGAATGCGGCTTTGACCCCCTCGGCTCTGCCCGCCTTCCTTTTTCCCTACGCTTTTTTCTAGTCGCTATCTTGTTCCTTCTTTTTGATCTCGAAATTGCCCTCCTCCTCCCCCTTCCCTGAGGAGACCAGCTAGCGTCCCCCTTAACAACCTTTTTTTGAGCCTCTGCCGTGCTTATCCTCTTAACTGTTGGCCTCATCTATGAGTGAGTTCAGGGCGGACTCGAATGGGCCGAATAGACCATTAGTTTAGAGAAAACATTTGATTTCGGCTCAAAAAACCGCGGCTCATTACCGTGATTGTCTTATGACCCCCGCCCACTTCGCTTTCTCAACTGCCTTTGCATTGGGCCTTACAGGCCTTACCTTCCACCGAACCCACCTCCTCTCAGCACTTCTATGTCTAGAAGGCATAATACTCTCCCTATTTGTCGCACTGTCCCTATGGTCCCTCCAACTAGGCTGTACTAATTTCTCAATTGCCCCTATGCTCCTTCTTGCTTTCTCAGCCTGCGAAGCCGGAGCAGGTCTCGCCCTCCTCGTTGCTACCGCCCGAACCCACGGCACAGACCGACTGCAAAACCTCAACCTTCTACAATGCTAAAAATTTTAATCCCCACCCTAATGCTCATCCCAGCAACGTGGATTTCCCCCCGCAACTGATTCTGGCAAATAGCCACAGCTAACAGCCTCTTAATCGCGGCTGTTAGCCTTCTCTGAATAAAAAAACCTTGAGACACGGGATGAGCCTGCCTTACCTCTATGACAGGGGTTGACCCTCTCTCAAGCCCCTTACTAGTTTTATCATGCTGACTCTTACCCCTAATGATTATCGCAAGCCAAAACCACATGGCCTCAGAACCTCTACACCGACAACGGCTATATATTAGCCTAATAATTGGTCTCCAGTGCTTCTTGATCCTTGCTTTTAGCGCAACGGAGGTAATTTTATTTTATATTATATTTGAAGCCACCCTGATCCCCACCCTTTTTTTGATTACACGATGGGGCAACCAGACAGAACGACTAAGCGCGGGCACCTATTTCCTCTTTTATACACTTGCTGGCTCCCTCCCATTGCTTGTGGCCCTCCTGCTGTTACAAAATTCCACCGGCTCACTCTCAATGCTGACCCTCCATTATATTCAGCCCACGTCTGATTATAATTGAGGAAACAGCTTCTGATGAGCTGCTTGTCTACTAGCTTTTTTAGTTAAAATACCGCTTTACGGCGTCCACCTTTGACTACCAAAAGCACACGTAGAGGCCCCCATTGCAGGATCGATGATCCTTGCCGCCGTCCTTTTAAAGCTTGGGGGCTATGGCATAATACGGATTCTTGTTGTTCTTACCCCCCTAACTAAAGACCTAGCATACCCATTTATTGTTCTCGCACTATGGGGTGTCATTATGACAGGTTCGATTTGCCTCCGCCAAACCGACCTAAAATCCCTCATTGCCTACTCCTCAGTCGGTCATATAGGTCTTGTCGTAGCGGGTATTCTTGTACAAACATCTTGAAGCTTTACCGGGGCCCTAATCCTTATAATTGCCCATGGCCTAACTTCCTCCTGCCTGTTTTGTCTGGCTAACACAAATTATGAACGAACACACACCCGTACTATAGCTCTAGCCCGGGGCCTACAAACAGCCCTCCCCTTAATAACAGCGTGATGATTTATTGCCACAATTGCTAACCTTGCCCTTCCCCCTCTCCCCAATTTGATGGCAGAATTATCGGTAATTGTTGGCTTGTGGAAATGGTCCTGATGAACTATTTTTCTTACTGGTGGCGGAACCCTAATTACTGCGGGGTACTCACTGTACATATTCTTAATAACTCAGCGTGGCCCCCTCCCCATTCACATTATGGCTCTCCCACCCTCATTTACGCGAGAACACCTCCTCATAGCCCTTCACCTCCTCCCCTTACTTCTTCTAATTCTTAAACCCTCACTAATCTGGGGATGGTTTAGGCGTGGGCATAGTTTAAAACAAAACGTTGGATTGTGATTCCAAAGTTAGGGGTTCAAATCCTCTTGCCTACCGGAGAGAGGCCTGCTAGCAACCTAGATTGCTAACCTTCGTGACCCAGGTTGGACTCCTGGGCTCTTCTCGTTGAACCCTGCTCCTAAAGGATAACAGCTCATCCGTTGGTCTTAGGAACCAAAAACTCTTGGTGCAAATCCAAGTAGTAGCTATGCCAATGCCTATACTATCTGCCACCTCTGCTATCCTGTTAGTACTTACTCTCTTAAGCGCCCCTATCCTAAACCGCTTTTTTCCCGACACGGATACTGCCACAGACCTGGCCTCTCGTATTAAAACAGCCGTCAAAATGGGCTTCCTAGTCAGTCTCGTACCCCTATCGTACTTCTTCTACTCCAAACCATCATCCACCATCAACTCATGGCCCATTATTAACACTGAATCCTTCCACATAACTGTCAGCTTCAATTTTGACTTTTATGCCCTTGTCTTTATTCCCATCGCACTTTATGTAACTTGGGCCATTCTAGACTTTGCCCTCTGATACATGAGCGCTGATAAAAACATCGCCCAATTCTTTCTGTACCTTTTAGTCTTCCTTATGGCCATGATAATTCTAGTTACAGCCAACAACCTCTACCAACTATTTATTGGATGGGAGGGTGTAGGAATAATATCCTTCTTACTAATTGGCTGGTGACACTCGCGGGCAGACGCCAACACTGCAGCACTTCAAGCGGTAGCCTATAACCGAGTGGGGGACATTGGCCTCCTATTTGTTCTAGCATGAGCCCTCGCAGGTTTTAATTCATGGCAAATTGAAGAACTCAACCAACTTGCCCAAAATAACGCGGCCCCAGGACTAATCGCTGTGATTATTGCAGCTACCGGAAAATCGGCACAGTTTGGACTTCACCCTTGACTTCCCGCAGCAATAGAAGGTCCAACCCCCGTCTCCTCATTACTGCACTCAAGTACAATGGTTGTAGCAGGTATCTTTTTACTCATCCGATTTAGTGACCTGCTTGCAACATGCCCGCTAGCTTCAACAATCTGCTTGTGACTTGGTGCACTTACAACGCTATTTACAGCAATATGTGCCCTAACCCAGAACGACATCAAGAAGATTATTGCATTCTCCACCTCTAGCCAACTTGGCCTAATAATGGTTACTATTGGCCTAAACCAGCCCGAACTTGCTTTTCTCCACATTTGCACACACGCATTCTTCAAGGCCATACTATTTATTTGTGCCGGCTCTATTATTCATTGCCTAGACAATGAGCAAGACATCCGAAAAATGGGTGGAGTCCGCCGATTGGCCCCCTTCACCTGTGCCTGCTTAACCCTTGGCAGCCTCGCACTGACTGGCACGCCATTTTTAGCAGGCTTTTTCTCAAAAGACGCAATTATTGAAGCGATAAATACGTCATACCTAAACGCCTGAGCCCTCTTACTCACCTTAATTGCCACGGCCCTGACAGCGGCCTACAGCATTCGAATTGTTTATTACGTGGTTATAGGGCGACCTCGTATCAACCCCCTGTCCCCTGCAAACGAAAACGCCCCTCACGTAATTAAACCCCTAAAACGATTGGCCTGAGGAAGTATCTCCGCAGGCTTCCTATTAACACTCTACCTTCTGCCAGGAAAAACACCCTTAATAACCATGCACCCCCTTCTAAAAATAGCCGCTATTATTGTTACCCTTATTGGCCTTTTCGTAGCAATTGAACTAGCAAGCATCGTAGCCGAACACTTTAAGGCAACCCCCAACCCGACCCCTCACCGATTCTCAAACATGTTGGGATTCTTTCCTATGCTTGTACACCGAGGCGTCCCTAAAATGAGCCTAATGATAGGCCAAAAGCTTGCAAGCCAAACAGTAGACCAAACCTGACTCGAGAAAATTGGCCCAAAGGCCGTTACCTCCTCAAACCGCCCTCTGATCTCCACAACAAGCAATCTTCAGCGTGGCTTACTCCTAACACATCTTGCCATGTTTGTATTATCCACAACCCTCGCCGTCATAATGGGCCTTCGCTAATTAATTTCCCCTAAACCGCACGTACGGTTCCTCGCCCTAAGCCTCGAGTTAATTCCAGAACCACAAAGAGGGTTAATAATAACATTCAAGCACTAAGTACTAGTATCCCTCCTCCTAAAGAATATATTAGGGCCACCCCACTAACATCACCACCAACAAGAAGAAAGTCTGTCATATCGTCAACCGCAATTAAAGACGGATCATATCACCCCTGCCGAACTGAAATCGTTGCAAACATCACAACAAGTAGATATAGTCCCGTATACACAGCCACTGATCCTGTTAACCATCCCTCCGGGTAAGCCTCGGCTGCAAGTGCAGCCGCATAGGCAAACACAACTAATATACCCCCTAGATAGATAAGAAAGAGCATTAAGGCCAAAAAGGGCCCCCCATGGCTAGTTAAGATTCCACATCCCATCCCTGCTACAACAACCAAACCAAGAGCACCAAAATATGGAGAAGGATTAGAGGCAACTGCTACCAGACCAAACACTAAACCGACTAAAAAAAAGACTACTGTAATAGACATAGTTCCTGCCAGGACTTTAACCAAGATTAATGGCTTGAAAAACCACCGTTGTGTTTTAACTACAAGAACCCTTTTAATGGCCAGCCTACGAAAAACACATCCTCTTCTTAAAATTGCAAACGACGCAGTAGTAGATCTACCCGCACCATCTAACATCTCAGTCTGATGAAACTTTGGCTCCCTCCTCGGACTATGTTTAGCTACGCAGCTTTTAACTGGACTTATTCTTGCTATACACTATACGTCTGATATCGCTACCGCTTTCTCTTCCGTCGCCCACATCTGTCGAGATGTAAACTACGGCTGACTAATTCGTAACATGCATGCAAACGGCGCATCTTTCTTCTTTATTTGTATTTATCTCCACGTGGGTCGAGGCCTATACTACGGCTCTTACCTCTATAAAGAAACATGAAACATTGGAGTTGTACTTCTACTTTTAGTAATGATAACCGCCTTTGTAGGGTATGTTCTCCCCTGAGGACAAATATCCTTTTGAGGTGCCACCGTTATTACCAACCTCCTCTCCGCTGTCCCCTACGTTGGGGATGCTCTCGTACAATGAATTTGAGGGGGGTTCTCCGTGGATAATGCCACACTTACACGATTTTTTGCCTTCCATTTTCTCTTTCCTTTTGTAATTGCTGCAGCTACAGTCGTCCACCTGCTGTTCCTTCACGAAACAGGCTCAAACAACCCCCTGGGACTTAACTCAGACGCAGACAAAATTTCCTTTCACCCCTACTTTTCATATAAAGATCTCCTTGGCTTCGCAGCACTTCTTATCGCACTTACTTCTCTCGCACTGTTTGCGCCAAACCTCCTAGGGGACCCTGACAATTTCACCCCTGCAAACCCCTTAGTGACCCCACCCCACATCAAACCAGAGTGGTACTTCCTATTTGCATATGCAATTCTACGGTCCATCCCGAACAAACTTGGAGGCGTCCTAGCCCTCCTATCTTCTATCCTTGTCCTTATAGTTGTACCCATTCTCCACACCTCCAAGCAACGAGGACTCACTTTCCGACCTATCACCCAATTCTTATTTTGAGCCCTGGTCGCAGACGTTGTAGTCCTCACATGAATCGGAGGAATGCCTGTAGAACATCCGTACGTAATTATTGGCCAAATCGCGTCCATCATCTACTTTATACTATTCCTAGTCTTCTCACCCCTTGCAGGATGAGCAGAAAACAAAGCCCTTCGCTGGTCTTGCAGCAGTAGCTCAACGTTAAGAGCACCGGCCTTGTAAACCGATGGTTGAGGGTTTAAATCCTTCCTGCTGCTCAAAGAAAAGAGATTTTAACTCTTACCCCTAACTCCCAAAGCTAGGATTCTTAATTAAACTACTCTTTGGCTAATGCATAATATGCTTATAGTACATATGTATTAGTAATAATTATGCATTCATTAGTACATTATATGATATACTAATATGTACGATAATACATATATATTAATGAACTACCAACGAACCTAAGGTATACATAAACCATATTAATCCTTACATCCAAACCATGCAAGTGGTAATGAGAAACTTATTGATCTAGCTAAAAACTCATTGACAATTATATACCAAGGACTCCACTACCCTTCACACTCCGATAGAATGCGCAGTAAGAACCTACCATCCAGCTCATAACTTAATGCATACTGTTATTGAAGGTGAGGGACAAAACCTGTGGGGGTCGCTCCAATTGAATTATTCCTGGCATTTGGTTCCTACTTCAGGGCCATGAATTGACTTACTCCTCCCACTTTCATTGACGCTTGCATAAGTTAATGGTGGTGTCCATCCCCTCGTTACCCACCTAGCCGAGCGTTCTCTCCACAGGGGCAGCTGGTTCCTTTTTTCTCTTTCCTTTCATCTGACATTTCACAGTGCATACAGATTTAACTAACAAGGGTGAACATTTTCCTTGCACCCGTAAATATAGTGAAGTAAATTAAAGACATAACACAAGAATTGCAATATTTGATATCAAGAGCATAATAGATTCATTATACTACACGATTCTTTGGTGACTCCCCCTGTGCTCTAAAACTCGAAACTTTTCGCCTAAACCCCCCCCACCCCCCATACTCCTGAGATGACTAACACTTCTGTAAACCCCCCGGAAACAGAAAAGCCTCAAGCAGTACTTATACTCATTATTACAATAATATCATTATTACAATAATATCATTATTACAATAATATCATTATTACAATAATATCCTTATTACAATAATATCCTTATTACAATAATATCCTTATTACAATAATATCCTTATTACAATAATATCCTTATTACAATAATATCCTTATTACAATAATATCCTTATTACAATAATATCCTTATTACAATAATATCCTTATTACAATAATATCATTATTACAATAATATCCTTATTACAATAATATCCTTATTACAATAATATCCTTATTACAATAATATCCTTATTACAATAATATCCTTATTACAATAATATCATTATTACAATAATATCCTTATTACAATAATATCATTATTACAATAATATCATTATTACAATAATATCATTATTACAATAATATCATTATTACAATAATATCATTATTACAATAATATCATTATTACAATAATATCATTATTACAATAATATCATTATTACAATAATATCATTATTACAATAATATCATTATTACAATAATATCATTATTACAATAATATCATTATTACAATAATATCATTATTACAATAATATCATTATTACAATAATATCATTATTACAATAATATCATTATTACAATAATATCAATATATTAGGCTTTTAACACACAAGA